AAGATTTGTGCCAAAACAACCGATCCTAAGAAGAACAAAAGGCCTTGGACACGTAATGGATCTTGAAGTACTATTTCCGCATCCCCCTGACCAAATCCACCCACATTAGGATTACTCGTTAATGGTTGATCGAGTTTAATGGATTCGCCCTCTGAAACAAGAAGTTCTAGGCCTCGAGGGATAATATCAATCACTTGGCGTCCATTCGATGCATCCACTATGGTTATTTCGTATCCCCCTTTTTCTTTTCGTAAAATTTTGCTTATTATCCCTCCTGCCGTAGCATTATAAACTGTATTGTTACTTTTGCTACCATCAGGATAAATCTGACCCCTTCCCCTGTTTCCACCTACGTATATAGGATATTTTAAGAAGTGAACATCTTTATTAGTAGCAGGGTCTGGGGCAAGAATAGGAAAGGTTATTTCACTATATTTTTGACCAGGAACAGGACCTATTACAAGAATATTTTTTTTATCGGGGCGATAATTCTGAAAAGAAGGATTTCCTATCTTTTCTTTCATATCGGGTGAAATACGATCGGAAGGGGCTAATTCAAACCCCTCGGGTAAAATAAGAACAGCTCCCACATTCAAAGCTCCTTTTTTACCATTAGCTAGAACTTGCTTTAGTTGCATATCATAAGGAATTTTAACAACTGCTTCAAATACAGTATCAGGAAGTACCGTTTGTGGAACCTCAATATCCACGGGCTTATTAGCTAAATGGCAATTGGCACATACAATACGCCCAGTTGCCTCTCGTGGATTTTCATAATTCTGCTGGGCAAAAATCGGATATGCACTTGAAATGGATGCCCAAGTTATTATATATATCATGAGTGAGACAGATATGGAGCGAGTAATCTCTTCCCTTATCCAAGAAAAGGTATTTCTAGTTTGCATGGTCCAATCATTTATCCCCAAAATTTCTACAATAAAGTTAGGTAGGTCGATAATATACTTCCCTAGCCACAATTCTGCTATTTACATTTACTTACAAAAATCAAATTTTTTTGTTGAAATATAAAAGGAATCCCTCATGGGTAAAAAGAGTAAAGTAAATACGACTTTGATTTGGTTATGATGTATAAGGTACGAAAGATTAGAATTGGATCAGTGAATCATTTTTTAGTCATTTATTGCATGATAAATCACTACAAGTGACGGAGATACACGATTTAAATAACGAAAGATCCAATATTTAAAAATTGTATCAAGAATGACTGGAAAGGTAGAAACTAGACCAGATAAAATTTGCTCATAATGAGCAAACCCAAAATCTTTGTAAATATAACTAATCATTAGTTCCCAACCGTGAGGCGAATGAAATCCGATACATAAATCAGTTAATAAAAGAATCGAAAAAGCTTTAATTGTATCACTTAAATTATATAGGAATTCTTGAACCCAAGAATTCAGAATAAAAAGTTTTTCCTTACCCCAAAAGGAATAACCACTTAGAATAACGAAAGATATTAGATTTGTCGAGAAGTGCAAGATTGTATGGATACGATACTCATTGTGTATCTTGATGAATTGGATCGTTTCTTTGTGGATTCCTAGACGAAATTGTTGTAAATCGGTTTCTGTGTATTCCTTTATCATTTCATCGAGCTCGAATAGTTCCTCTAATTGTATGAATTTTTCTAGAACACTTTTTTCTTGAATATCATTCAAAAAAGTTTCGCGTTGTCTAGTATTCCACCAATTAGTAATCCAAGTTTTCAAACTTTTATTACAGCAGAGAGAGATCAACCAGGGCAAAAAGACTATAGACGTAAAATAAAAAAAAGGAATGAATGCTTTCTTTTTTGCCATTTTGAATCTGTGAATTGTTAATGAACCTACCTCAGTTGTTGATTCTATTAGATCTAATATTTCTATCGAGCATGAGTTTCTATTCTAATTCGAATAGAATGTATTGAGCCTATGAATCCATTTTCTCTTTTTCTTTTGATTCAATACTTAGTCTTTACTTTGAATCTAGAAAGAATACAGAAATAGACTCAGAATACACTTCCAATTTGAATCAAGAAAAAATTGGGTTTCCGGGATGTTATTCTCCCTTTTTTCGATCAATACTAATTTCGAGACGAAGAAACTTTCTATCAAATATATCAAAAAAAAACGAGCATAAAAGAATAGATGAATGTTTAATTGACAAAAAAAAAAGAAAGAAATTCTGTAGTTTTTTCTTCCTACTGCCAAAGCATTTAGTCTTTTAAAATTAATTCATTTCAAAATACTTCAATTGGTACACGCAAGAAATAAGCCAATTCAGCAGCTTTTTGCTCAATTTCTCGTGTAGTAAAATTCTCATCAGTACGAATTAAAGGAATAGCCCCTTGACCTCGAATTTCCATATAAAGGACACGCCGAGCAGAAACACCCTCTTTAACTTCTATTCTGATGGACTGAATATCTTTCATAAGGAATCGTAAACAGATGCGACGACTTTTTCCAGGAAATCCCCAACGAAAAATACGCACTATTCCTTCTTTTCGGTCGAAAAGATCATAACCACTACCCACATTCCACAAAATAGTGCACCACAAATAGCAACTAATAAAGAGACCTGCGATACCATAGAAAGACATCACAATCCCTTGTGGAAAAAAAATGATTTGCTGAGACGGAAATAACGAGATAACATTTCTACCAAGATAACTAGAAGTTCCAACCAATAAGAATCCTAATGAACCTAAAAATAGGATAAAGGCCCAGCAGAAATTACTTGTTTTTCGAGACCCCGTTATAAATTCTATCCATATAGATTCTGATCGCCAACTCATATATATTAGATCCAGTTATACAATTTTTTGGAATTGAGAAAATATGACTTTCCTTTTTTTGTTTTCAAAGTAACTCTCATCAACTATTTTGTTGTGAACCTTTACCTCAGGAGTAATTCATATAATTTTTGATATCTAAAATAAGAATAATAACATCTCCTTCCTTTATATGATCCCCTATAGCTATATACATACAAATAAATACATTGACTTTAATTTAATATATCGGCCCGATGATGATCCATTTTTCAAAAGAGCGCAAAATTTTTTACTCATATAATACATTTACACATGCATAAGAGCTTTTTTTATTTATGTTTGTAGGAATCTATGTGTTATACAATATTCTACCAAATGGGTCTTATCGAATCGAAGTTTTTTAAATAAAAAAAGGAGTGATACGATTAGGTCTCATCCGATCTAAAAAATCTTATTTTTTTGAATATGAAGAAATAAAGAAGCCATTGCAATTGCCGGAAAGACTAGGCCTACTAAAGGCACAAAAATAGAGGGTAAGTTATTGAAAGTTGTCATAAAATGGGGTACCTCAATTTAATATTTGTACCTGTTATTGTTATATTCTGAACTCTAAAGATATCTTAAAATATCTTGTATTTTTATTATTTCTATTATATATATTATATAATTATACTAAGTATCTTTAAGTAAATATATATCTAATACTAATATATAATATAACCTAATAGAATAAAAAAAATAGGTCCAAGAAACGCCAAACTAAATAAATGGACTTATTAATCTTTAAAAATCAAAATCCCCTTGTTAGATTTATTATTCTTTTTGTCTTCTACTTCTACTAGTCATTAATAAATAAAAAATTTTATTCCATTACAAATTTCTAAAAAATTGATTAGAATATGATCCAACAACAGGGAATTTTTTGGAAATGCAAAAAGATGGAAAACTCTCTATAGATCTGTATATATCTCTATTTGATATATCTATACATATGCAAGCAAGGGAGGAAAATGAACTTTGTTTTATTTGTCTAGTCTAATTTGAACTTCCCGAAAGCAAAAATTTATTTTTTATCGTGTTGATAGAGGTTTACTGAGTAGTAAACAATAATATCGATAAAAAAATGATTCGAAAGAAAAATGAATTTTTCAGGGTTTTCGTTTAATTCTGATAAACGAACCGTTCTATTTTATTTCATTTTTGTTCAAAGGAAAAAAAGCATGGAGCTGAAATAACTCATTCAGAACACCTTTTAAAGGATTACGTGGTACAATTGCATCCAATAAGCCCTTACGTAATAAAGATTCAGCCGCTTGTGAACCTTCAGGCACGGCTTTTTTCAATGTTTGTTCAATTACTCTTTTACCCGCAAATGCAATATAGGCATAGGGTTCGGCAATAATGATATCCCCCAACATACCAAAACTAGCTGTCACCCCACCAGTAGTAGGAGATGTAAGAATTGATATATAGAATAACTTTTTACTTGATTGATAATCACATAAAACCGAAGAAATTTTAGCCATTTGCATCAAACTTAAACTTCCTTCTTGCATTCGTGCTCCTCCGGAAGAACACACTAAAATAAGAGGTAAACATTGATTGGTAGCATACTCGATCAAACGAGTTATTTTTTCGCCTACTACGGATCCCATACTACCCCCCATAAACTGAAAATCCATAACCCCAAGGGCTACCGGAATACCGTTTAGTTGACCTGTACCTGTTTGAACAGCGTCAGTCAATCCTGTCGTTTTTTGAGCAGAGTCAATACGATTTTTATAAGGTTCCTCCCTCGAATGAAATTTAATGGGATCCGCAGAGACCATGTCTTCATCCATAGGATTCCAAGTACCCGGATCAATCGAAAGCTCGATTCTCTCTGAACTACTCATTTTCAAATAATGTCCACATTGTTCACAAACATTCATTTTTACTTTCTTATACATTAATCCATAACAATTGTCGCATTGAATCCACAATTGATTGTAGTTTTGAGTTATATCGAAACCCTTAGAACTCATTAAATTACTACGATTCCTATTAGTTTTTATCTTGTAATTTTTTCTTTCACGAATCTTTCCACTTTCACTACAAATGAAATTATAAATGTAACTTTCATTGGAATTTTGACTATCGCTTAAAAAGTGACTATCAATACAGATGTGAGAACGAAAATAAGAATCAATGCAACTATTAATGTGATTAGTACAATTATATTTAGTAT